GCTAGTGTAGCTTAATTTAAAGCATGGCACTGAAGATGCTAAGATGAAAATTAATTTTTTCCGCAAGCATGCAAGGTTTGGTCCTGGCCTTAGTGTTAATTGTAACTAGAATTATACATGCAAGTTTCAGCTCTCCCGTGAGAATGCCCTAATTATTCTATTAAATAACTAGGAGCAGGTATCAGGCACACATACACGTAGCCCAAGACATCTTGCTAAGCCACACCCCCAAGGGATCTCAGCAGTAATAAACATTGATTTCATAAGCGTAAGCTTGACTCAGTTAAAGTTAACAGAGTTGGTTAATCTCGTGCCAGCCACCGCGGTTATACGAGTAACTCACATTAACACATCCCGGCGTAAAGAGTGATTAAAGAATGACCTTTAACTACTAAAGTTTAGACCTCATAAAACTGTTATACGTACCCATGAGTGGAATAAACAACAACGAAAGTGACTTTATAAATTAAGAAACCTTGATGTCACGACAGTTGGGACCCAAACTAGGATTAGATACCCTACTATGCCCAACCACAAACTTAGACAACACCCTACTATATTGTTCGCCAGAGTACTACAAGCGCTAGCTTAAAACCCAAAGGACTTGGCGGTATCCCATACCCACCTAGAGGAGCCTGTTCTATAACCGATAATCCCCGTTCAACCTCACCACTTCTTGCCATTACCGTCTATATACCGCCGTCGTCAGCCCACCCTGTGAAGGACCAAAAGTAAGCAAAAAGAATAAAACTCCAAAACGTCAGGTCGAGGTGTAGCAAATGAAGTGGGAAGAAATGGGCTACATTTTTTTCCAAAAATATACGAATGGTAAACTGAAAACACACCTAAAGGTGGATTTAGCAGTAAGAGGAGATCAGAGTACTCCTCTGAAACTGGCTCTGGGATAAGCACACACCGCCCGTCACTCTCCTCAAAAACAACTCACCATTTTCCATAAATACATTTCTTCAACAAGAGGAGGCAAGTCGTAACATGGTAAGTGTACTGGAAAGTGCACTTGGAATCAAAATGTGGCTAAATCAGTAAAGCACCTCCCTTACACCGAGGAGATATCCGTGCAATTCGGATCATTTTGAACCTCAAAGCTAGCCTATATATTAATTCAACTAGACCTTATAAATCTAATCTATATTACAATTTTTAATCAAAACATTCTTAACCTTCTAGTATGGGTGACAGAACAATAACCCCAGCGCAATAGCTTATGTACCGCAAGGGAAAGCTGAAAAAGAAATGAAATAAATCATTAAAGTACTAAAAAGCAGAGATTATACCTCGTACCTTTTGCATCATGATTTAGCTAGAAAAACTAGGCAAAAAGACCTTAAGTCTATCTCCCCGAAACTAAACGAGCTACTCCGAAGCAGCATTATAGAGCTAACCCGTCTCTGTGGCAAAAGAGTGGGAAGACTTCCGAGTAGCGGTGAAAAGCCTACCGAGTTTAGTGATAGCTGGTTACCCAAGAAAAGAACTTTAGTTCTGCATTAATTTTTCACTATCTAGACAAGACTTACTCGTCAAAGAAATCTATAAGAATTAATAGTTATTTAGAAGAGGTACAGCCCTTCTAAACTAAGACACAACTTTTTAAGGTGGGAAATGATCATAATTATTAAGGTTACCATCTCAGTGGGCCTAAAAGCAGCCACCTGTTAAGTAAGCGTCGCAGCTCTAATCTAATAATTAAACCTCTAATTCAGATATCCATTCACAACCCCCTTCATCCTATTGGGTTATTTTATATTTATATAAAAGAACTTATGCTAAAATGAGTAATAAAGAGAATAAATCTCTCCCGACACAAGTGTACGTCAGAAAGAATTAAATCACTGATAATTAAACGACCCCAAACTGAGGTCATTATATCACTTAAACATCAACTAGAAAACCCTATTCTCCTACTCGTTATCCCTACACAGGAGTGTCATCAGGAAAGATTAAAAGAAAATAAAGGAACTCGGCAAACACAAACTCCGCCTGTTTACCAAAAACATCGCCTCTTGATAAACCATAAGAGGTCCCGCCTGCCCTGTGACAATGTTCAACGGCCGCGGTATTTTGACCGTGCAAAGGTAGCGTAATCACTTGTCTTTTAAATGAAGACCTGTATGAAAGGCATCACGAGAGTTTAACTGTCTCTATTTTCTAATCAATGAAATTGATCTATTCGTGCAGAAGCGAATATAATAACATTAGACGAGAAGACCCTATGGAGCTTCAAACACTTAAATTAATTATGTAATCATCCACTTCCCAGGATATAAACAAAATATACAATACTTCTAATTTAACTGTTTTTGGTTGGGGTGACCAAGGGGAAAAACAAATCCCCCTCATCGATTGAGTACTAAGTACTTAAAAATTAGAATGACAATTCTAATTAATAAAATATTTATCGAAAAATGACCCAGGATTTCCTGATCAATGAACCAAGTTACCCTAGGGATAACAGCGCAATCCTTTCTCAGAGTCCCTATCGAAGAAAGGGTTTACGACCTCGATGTTGGATCAGGACATCCTAATGGTGCAACCGCTATTAAGGGTTCGTTTGTTCAACGATTAATAGTCCTACGTGATCTGAGTTCAGACCGGAGAAATCCAGGTCAGTTTCTATCTATGAATACACTTTTCCTAGTACGAAAGGACCGGAAAAGTAGGGCCAATGCCACTAGCACGCCCTATTTTCATCTATTGAATAAAACTAAAATAGATAAGAAAAGATCACCTAGTGCCCAAGAAAAGGGTTGTTGAGGTGGCAGAGCCTGGCAAATGCAAAAGACCTAAGTCCTTTAATCCAGAGGTTCAAATCCTCTCCTCAACTATGCTTCAGCCCATTCTACTCTATTTAATTAATCCTCTTGCCTATATTATCCCAATCCTTTTAGCCACAGCCTTTCTCACATTAATTGAACGAAAAATTCTCGGCTATATACAATTCCGTAAAGGTCCAAACATTGTTGGACCCTATGGTCTACTCCAACCTATTGCAGATGGTCTAAAACTTTTCATTAAAGAACCTGTTCGCCCATCAATATCCTCTCCATTTTTATTTTTAATCACCCCCACAATAGCTCTAACACTAGCCTTACTCATATGAATACCCCTCCCTCTCCCCCACTCAATTATTAATCTTAACCTAGGCTTATTATTCATTTTAGCAATCTCAAGCCTTACCGTCTACACCATCCTAGGGTCCGGATGAGCATCTAACTCAAAATATGCCCTAATAGGAGCATTACGTGCTGTAGCACAAACCATCTCATATGAAGTGAGCTTAGGTCTCATTCTCCTATCAATAATTGTATTTGCCGGAGGGTTCACCCTCCACACATTTAATTTAGCTCAAGAAACTATCTGACTCCTAATCCCAGGTTGACCATTAGCCCTAATATGATATATTTCAACCTTAGCAGAAACTAACCGAGCTCCTTTTGACTTAACAGAAGGAGAATCAGAACTAGTATCAGGATTTAACATTGAATATGCAGGAGGTCCATTCGCCCTATTCTTCTTAGCCGAATACACTAACATCCTATTAATAAATACTCTTTCAGTTATCTTATTTATAGGAACCTCCTACAACCCTCTTTTCCCACAAATCTCAACACTCAGCCTTATAATAAAAGCTACATTATTAACATTCATCTTCCTATGAATCCGAGCATCTTACCCTCGATTCCGCTATGATCAACTCATACACTTAGTCTGAAAAAACTTCCTACCTCTTACCCTAGCAATCATCCTATGACATATAGCTCTACCTCTCGCTACATCAAGTTTACCCCCAATCACTTAAGGAAGCGTGCCTGAATTAAAGGACCACTTTGATAGAGTGGATAATGAGAGTTAAAGCCTCTCCACTTCCTTCTAGAAAAATAGGACTCGAACCTATATCTAAGAGATCAAAACCCTTCGTGTTTCCTATTACACTATTCCCTAGTAAAGTCAGCTAATAAAGCTTTTGGGCCCATACCCCAACCATGTTGGTTAAAATCCTTCCTTTACTAATGAACCCTACTGTATTAACCATCCTAATTTCAAGTTTAGGCCTAGGAACCACCCTCACATTTATTGGATCACATTGACTCCTAGTATGAATAGGCCTTGAAATTAACACTTTAGCTATTATTCCTCTAATAATTCGCCAACACCACCCACGAGCAGTAGAAGCTACTACAAAATACTTTATTACTCAAGCAACTGCCTCCGCCCTACTATTATTCGCTGGCATCACAAATGCTTGAACTTCAGGTGAATGAAGTTTAACTGAAATAATTAACCCAACCTCTGCCACACTAGCATTGACCGCACTTGCCCTAAAAATTGGTCTAGCACCACTACACTTCTGACTACCCGAAGTCCTTCAAGGCTTAGACCTCACCACAGGACTCATCTTATCAACTTGACAAAAACTAGCCCCATTTGCTATTCTACTTCAACTATACCCCTCACTCAATCCCAACTTATTATTATCTCTCGGAATTCTCTCAACAATTATTGGAGGATGAGGAGGACTTAACCAAACACAATTACGAAAAATCCTAGCCTACTCATCAATCGCAAACCTCGGATGAATAATTACAATTCTACATTATGCTCCTAACCTAACCCTACTTAACCTTATCCTATACATTACCATAACACTCACAACTTTCCTCTTATTTAAAATCTTTAACTCAACCAAAATCAATTCAATTGCCTCATCATCAACCAAATCCCCCCTCCTATCTATCATCACTTTATTAACTCTTCTTTCTCTAGGAGGACTACCTCCACTTTCCGGATTCATACCCAAATGATTAATCCTCCAAGAATTAACAAAACAAAGTTTATTTATTCCAGCCACTATTATAGCCCTCATAGCTCTTCTTAGTCTATTCTTTTATCTACGTTTATGTTACGCTACAACACTAACTATAAACCCTAACCCAACTAACATATCATCATCCTGACGAACAAAACCCAACCATCCAACTCTCATCCTATTAACCTCAGCAACCCTATCCATCCTCCTTCTCCCCCTAACACCTACAATCTTTATACTCATCCCATAGAAATTTAGGTTAACAATAGACCAAAAGCCTTCAAAGCTTTAAGTAGAAGTGAAAATCCTCTAATTTCTGCTAAGACTTGCAAGACTTTATCTCACATCTTCTGAATGCAACTCAGATGCTTTAATTAAGCTAAAACCTTCTAGATAGGCAGGCCTCGATCCTACAAAATCTTAGTTAACAGCTAAGCGTTTAACCCAGCGAACTTCTATCTAAACTTTCTCCCGCCGCCACAGACAAAGGCGGGAGAAAGCCCCGGGAGGAACTAACCTCCGTCTTTGGATTTGCAATCCAACGTAAACAGCTACTTCAAGGCTTTGATAAGAAGAGGACTTTGACCTCTGTAAACGGAGCTACAATCCGCCGCTTATTCTCAGCCATCTTACCTGTGGCAATTAATCGTTGACTATTCTCTACCAACCACAAAGATATTGGCACCCTTTACCTGATTTTTGGTGCATGAGCAGGTATAGTTGGAACAGCCCTAAGTCTCCTTATTCGAGCTGAACTTGGGCAACCTGGATCACTTTTAGGGGATGATCAGATCTACAATGTAATCGTAACCGCCCACGCTTTTGTAATAATCTTTTTCATGGTTATACCAATTATAATTGGTGGTTTCGGAAACTGACTAGTTCCCTTAATAATTGGTGCACCAGATATAGCCTTCCCACGGATAAATAACATAAGCTTCTGACTCCTTCCACCATCATTTCTTCTTCTCCTCGCCTCTGCTGGAGTAGAAGCTGGAGCAGGTACTGGTTGAACAGTTTATCCTCCATTAGCTAGCAACCTAGCACATGCTGGACCATCTGTTGATTTAGCTATTTTCTCTCTTCACTTAGCCGGTGTTTCATCAATCTTAGCTTCAATTAATTTTATCACAACTATTATTAACATAAAACCACCAGCCATTTCCCAATATCAAACACCATTATTTGTTTGATCTATTCTTGTAACCACTATTCTTCTTCTCCTTTCACTTCCAGTCCTTGCAGCAGGGATTACAATATTACTTACAGATCGTAACCTTAATACTACATTCTTTGACCCTGCAGGCGGAGGAGACCCAATCCTTTATCAACATTTATTCTGATTTTTTGGTCATCCTGAAGTTTATATCTTAATTCTACCTGGCTTCGGAATAATCTCACATGTAGTAGCCTATTATTCAGGTAAAAAAGAACCATTTGGATATATGGGTATAGTTTGAGCAATGATAGCAATTGGCCTACTTGGTTTTATTGTATGAGCCCATCATATATTTACAGTAGGAATAGACGTAGATACTCGAGCCTATTTCACCTCTGCAACAATAATTATCGCTATTCCTACAGGTGTCAAAGTCTTTAGCTGATTAGCAACCCTTCATGGAGGATCTATTAAATGAGATACTCCCCTACTCTGAGCTTTAGGCTTTATTTTCCTTTTTACAGTAGGTGGTTTAACAGGAATTGTCTTAGCTAACTCCTCATTAGACATTGTTCTTCATGATACTTACTACGTAGTAGCCCACTTCCACTATGTTCTTTCAATAGGAGCAGTATTTGCCATCATGGCAGGCCTTATTCACTGATTCCCTCTGTTTTCCGGTTTTACTCTTCATCAAACCTGAACAAAAATCCAATTTACAGTTATATTTATCGGAGTAAATTTAACCTTCTTCCCTCAACACTTCCTAGGTCTCGCAGGTATACCACGACGATACTCAGATTATCCAGACGCATATACTCTATGAAACGCAATTTCATCAATTGGCTCTCTAATTTCTCTTGTTGCTGTAATTATATTACTATTTATCATTTGAGAAGCATTTGCCTCAAAACGAGAAGTATTATCCGTTGAACTTCCACATACAAATGTAGAATGACTACATGGTTGTCCTCCTCCTTATCACACCTATGAAGAACCAGCATTTGTTCAAGTCCAACGACCCTCTTTTTAACAAGAAAGGAAGGAATTGAACCCCCATATGCTGGTTTCAAGCCAGCCACATCACCACTCTGTCACTTTCTTTATAAGATACTAGTAAAATATATTACACTGCCTTGTCGGGACAGAATTGTGAGTTAAACTCTTACGTATCTTATTTTACAATGGCACACCCCTCACAATTAGGATTCCAAGATGCAGCCTCCCCAGTTATGGAAGAACTTATTCATTTTCACGACCACACATTAATAATTGTATTCTTAATTAGCACCCTAGTTCTCTACATTATTACAGCAATAGTCACAACTAAACTTACAAATAAATACATTCTTGACTCCCAAGAAATCGAAATCGTTTGAACCATCTTACCTGCTATTATCCTCATTATAATTGCTCTACCATCACTACGAATTTTATATCTCATAGACGAAATCAATGATCCACATCTAACTATTAAAGCTATAGGCCATCAATGATACTGAAGTTATGAATATACAGATTACGAAGACCTAGGATTTGATTCTTATATAATTCAAACTCAAGACTTGACTCCAGGCCAATTCCGTTTATTAGAAACAGACCACCGTATAGTAGTACCTATAGAATCACCTATTCGAGTCCTAGTATCAGCAGAAGACGTCCTACATTCATGAGCTGTTCCAGCCCTAGGCGTAAAAATAGATGCTGTTCCAGGACGACTTAATCAAACTGCCTTCATCGTCTCTCGTCCTGGTGTCTATTATGGTCAATGTTCAGAAATTTGTGGTGCCAATCACAGTTTTATACCTATCGTAGTAGAAGCAGTTCCTTTAGAACACTTCGAAGCCTGATCTTCATCAATGCTAGAAGAAGCCTCATTAAGAAGCTAAACTGGGCCTAGCATTAGCCTTTTAAGCTAAACATTGGTGACTCCCAACCACCCTTAATGATATGCCTCAATTAAACCCTAACCCATGATTTTTAATCTTATTATTTTCATGAATCATCTTTCTTACTATCCTACCAAACAAAATTATAAATCACCTATTCAACAATGATCCAACTCTAAAAAGCACTGAAAAACCTAAACCTAATCCCTGAAATTGACCATGATTATAAGCTTCTTCGATCAATTCTTAAGTCCATCACTTATTGGAATTCCCCTCATTGCCCTAGCAATCTTAATTCCATGATTAACCTTCCCAACTCCAACCAATCGATGATTAAACAATCGACTAATTACCCTCCAAGCCTGATTCATTAATCGCTTTGTTTATCAACTTATACAACCAATTAACCTTGGAGGACATAAATGAGCTATATTACTAACAGCCCTAATACTATTCCTAATTACCATTAACCTCTTAGGCCTTCTCCCATACACATTTACCCCTACAACACAACTTTCTCTAAATATAGCATTCGCTCTTCCACTATGACTTACAACTGTATTAATTGGTATATTAAACCAACCTACAATTGCACTAGGCCACCTTCTTCCAGAAGGAACACCAACCCCTTTAATTCCAATCCTCATTATTATCGAAACTATTAGCCTATTTATTCGACCATTAGCTTTAGGAGTCCGACTAACTGCTAACTTAACAGCAGGTCACCTTCTAATACAATTAATTGCTACCGCAGCATTCGTTCTTTTAACTATCATACCAACTGTAGCCTTATTAACTTCTACAATCCTATTCTTATTAACAATCCTAGAAGTAGCTGTAGCAATAATCCAAGCATATGTATTCGTCCTCCTACTAAGCTTATATTTACAAGAAAACGTATAATGGCTCACCAAGCACATGCATATCACATAGTTGACCCAAGCCCATGACCCCTAACAGGAGCTATCGCTGCCCTTCTTATAACATCGGGTTTAGCCATCTGATTTCATTTCCACTCACTTCTCCTCCTCTATTTAGGATTAACCCTTCTCTTCCTAACAATAATTCAATGGTGACGTGACGTTATTCGAGAAGGAACATTCCAAGGTCATCACACCCCTCCTGTACAAAAAGGTCTCCGTTATGGAATAATCTTATTCATCACATCAGAAGTTTTCTTCTTCTTAGGCTTTTTCTGAGCCTTCTATCATTCCAGCCTTGCACCAACCCCTGAATTAGGCGGATGTTGACCACCCACAGGAATCAATCCCTTAGATCCATTCGAAGTTCCACTCTTAAATACTGCAGTACTTCTAGCCTCAGGAGTAACCGTAACTTGAGCCCACCATAGCTTAATAGAAGGTAACCGAAAAGAAGCAATTCAAGCCCTTACTTTAACTATCATTCTAGGAGTTTATTTCACATCCCTTCAAGCTATAGAATATTACGAAGCACCATTCACTATTGCCGACGGAGTCTACGGAACAACATTTTATGTTGCCACAGGATTCCACGGCCTCCACGTTATTATTGGTTCAACATTTTTAGCAGTTTGTCTTATACGACAAGTCCAATATCATTTTACATCAGAACATCACTTCGGCTTTGAAGCCGCAGCATGATACTGACACTTCGTAGATGTAGTATGATTATTCCTTTATGTATCCATCTATTGATGAGGCTCATAATTGCTTTTCTAGTATAAATTAGTACAAGTGATTTCCAATTACTTAATCTTGGTTAAAACCCAAGGAAAAGTAATGAACCTCATCATGTCGTCTGTCGCGACCACGGCCCTGATTTCCCTAATCCTCGCTTTAATCGCATTTTGATTACCGTCATTAAACCCAGATAATGAAAAATTATCCCCCTATGAGTGTGGTTTTGACCCACTAGGAAGCGCCCGCCTCCCCTTTTCTCTACGCTTCTTCCTAGTAGCAATCCTATTCCTCCTATTTGATTTAGAAATCGCCCTCTTATTACCACTACCTTGAGGAAATCAATTATTAACACCACTCTCCACACTTCTTTGAGCAACAATTATTCTAATTTTACTTACCTTAGGACTCATTTACGAATGATTCCAAGGAGGACTTGAATGAGCAGAATAGATGTTTAGTCCAAATTAAGACCACTAATTTCGGCTTAGTAAATTATGGTGAAAATCCATAAACATCTTATGTCCCCTATATATTTTAGCTTCACCTCAGCATTCATTTTAGGCTTAATAGGCCTCGCATTTAACCGTTCACATCTTTTATCCGCCCTCCTATGCCTTGAAGGCATAATACTTACCCTATTCATCGCTACCGCTATCTGATCTATAACATTAAATTCCACCTCCAGCTCTATTATCCCTATAATTCTCCTAACATTTTCTGCTTGCGAAGCTAGTGCAGGACTAGCCATCTTAGTCGCTACTTCTCGTTCACACGGTTCCGACAAACTACAAAACCTCAACCTTCTCCAATGTTAAAAATTTTAATTCCAACAATCATACTATTTCCTACCACTTGATTTTCCCATAAAAAATGACTATGAACCACTACCTCTATCCATAGTCTTCTCATTGCTACAATAAGTCTATTCTGATTTAAATGAAACTCAGACATTGGCTGAGATTTTTCTAACCAATATTTAGCCATTGATCCCTTATCTACTCCACTACTTATTCTTACATGCTGACTCTTACCACTAATAATTCTAGCTAGCCAAAATCACATTTCCCCAGAACCTTTAACCCGACAACGAACCTACATTTCCCTACTAATCTCCCTACAATTCTTCCTCATCATAGCTTTCTCCGCAACAGAAATAATCCTATTTTATATTATATTTGAAGCCACACTTATCCCAACACTTATTATTATTACACGATGAGGTAACCAAACAGAACGCTTAAATGCAGGAACTTATTTCCTATTTTATACCCTAATTGGATCCCTCCCCTTACTCATTGCCCTATTATCTATACAAAACAATCTCGGTACTCTCTCAATATTTATTATCCAACATTCTCAATATATTAACCTCCATTCATGAGCAGATAAATTCTGATGAACTGCCTGCATTATTGCCTTCCTTGTTAAAATACCACTCTACGGAGTCCACCTTTGACTACCAAAAGCCCACGTCGAAGCTCCAATCGCCGGCTCAATAATCCTAGCTGCCGTACTACTAAAACTAGGGGGCTACGGAATAATACGAATTATTATTATACTTAACCCCCTTACCAAAGAAATAGCTTATCCATTTTTAATCTTAGCTATCTGAGGCATCGTAATAACTAGTTCTATTTGTTTACGACAAACAGACTTAAAATCTCTCATTGCTTACTCTTCAGTTAGCCATATGGGCCTTGTCGCAGCAGCCATCCTTATCCAAACCCCATGAAGTTTTGCAGGAGCAACAATACTAATAATCGCCCATGGCCTTATTTCATCAGCTCTATTCTGCTTAGCCAACACTAACTACGAACGCATTCACAGCCGAACTCTTCTCCTAGCTCGAGGGATCCAAATTATTCTCCCACTCATAGCAACCTGATGATTTCTTACTAACCTTGCCAACCTCGCTTTACCTCCATCTCCAAACCTCATAGGAGAACTTTTTATTATTACATCATTATTCAACTGATCCAACTGAACCTTAATCCTCACAGGCTCCGGAGTATTAATCACAGCATCTTACTCCCTCTACATATTCCTTATAACTCAACGAGGAATAACACCTAATCACCTCCTCTCACTTAGCCCCTCTCACACACGAGAACATCTTCTCCTCAGTCTCCATATCATACCCGTACTATTACTAATCCTTAAACCAGAACTTATCTGAGGCTGAACATTCTGTATTTATAGTTTAATTAAAACATTAGATTGTGGTTCTAAAGACAAAAGTTAAAATCTTTTTATCTACCGAGAGAGGTCTGGGACACGAAGATCTGCTAATTCTTCTTATCATGGTTCGAGCCCATGGCTCACTCGGCCCTTGAAAGATAATAGTAATCTATTGGTCTTAGGAACCAAAAACTCTTGGTGCAACTCCAAGCAAGAGCTATGAACATTATCTTTAACTCATCCTTCCTTTTAATCTTTATTATCCTCGCCTTCCCATTAGTTTCCTCTCTTTCACCCAAAGAACTTAAACCAAACTGATCATCCTTATATGTAAAAACTGCTGTAAAAATCTCCTTTTTCATTAGTTTAATTCCTTTATTTATTTTTCTCGACCAAGGTTTAGAATCAATTACTACCAACTGAAATTGAATAAACATAGGCCCATTCGACATTAACATAAGCTTCAAATTTGATTTATACTCAATCATCTTCACACCTGTAGCTTTGTATGTTACCTGATCCATTCTTGAATTCGCTCTCTGATACATACACTCTGACCCTAACATAAATCGCTTCTTTAAATACCTCCTATTATTTCTAATCTCAATAATTATCCTAGTTACTGCCAACAACATATTCCAATTATTCATTGGTTGGGAAGGAGTTGGAATTATATCCTTTTTGCTCATTGGTTGATGATATAGCCGAGCAGACGCTAATACAGCAGCACTACAAGCCGTTATCTATAACCGAATTGGCGACATTGGATTAATCTTAAGCATAGCTTGACTAGCTACCAACCTCAACTCATGAGAAATCCACCAACTCTTTATTCTATCAAAAAACAAAGACCTAACCCTACCCCTTCTTGGTCTCGTATTAGCTGCCGCTGGAAAATCAGCACAATTTGGCTTACATCCATGATTACCCTCAGCCATAGAAGGACCTACACCAGTATCAGCATTACTCCACTCAAGTACAATAGTCGTAGCAGGTATCTTTCTCTTAATTCGCCTTCACCCTCTTATTCAAGACAATAAACTAATCCTAACAACCTGCTTATGTCTAGGAGCACTTACTACCCTCTTCACAGCCACATGTGCTCTAACCCAAAACGATATTAAAAAAATTGTTGCTTTCTCAACATCAAGTCAACTAGGACTGATAATAGTCACTATTGGTCTTAATCAACCCCAACTAGCCTTCCTTCATATCTGCACTCACGCTTTCTTTAAAGCAATACTTTTCCTCTGCTCCGGATCAATTATTCACAGCCTTAACGATGAACAAGATATTCGAAAAATAGGAGGCCTCCATAAACTTTTACCATTTACCTCAACCTCCTTAACAATTGGTAGCCTAGCCCTCACAGGTATACCATTCCTATCAGGCTTCTTCTCAAAAGATGCCATCATTGAATCTATAAACACTTCCCACTTAAACGCCTGAGCCCTAATCCTCACCCTCGTAGCAACATCCTTTACAGCCATCTACAGTCTCCGTCTCGTCTTCTTTGCACTAATAAATTATCCCCGATTCAATACACTCTCCCCAATCAACGAAAACAACCCATCAGTAATTAACCCCATTAAACGCCTTGCTTACGGAAGCATTATCGCTGGCCTAATTATCACCCTTAATCTTACCCCAACAAAAACCCAAATTATAACCATAGCCCCTTTACTTAAATTATCCGCCCTCTTAGTTACAATCACAGGTCTCCTCCTAGCCCTCGAACTTACTAATCTCACTAACTCCTATTTCAAAATTAATCCCATACTCCACCCTCATCACTTCTCCAACATACTAGGTTACTTCCCCTCTATTATCCACCGACTCCTCCCAAAAACTAGTCTAAACTGAGCCCAACATATCTCAACACACCTAATCGACCTAACCTGAAGCGAAAAAATTGGACCTAAAAGTAATCTCATCCAACAAACACCCCTCATTAAATTATCTACTAAACCCCAACAAGGTTTCATTAAAACTTACCTAACACTTCTATTTCTAACATTAACCTTAATTACTCTAATCATCTCCACCTAACTACCCGTAAAGCACCTCAAGACAAACCTCGAGTTAATTCTAACACCACAAATAAAGTTAACAATAACACCCAACCCCCTAAAACTAACATTCAGCCCCCATCAGAATACAACAAAGCAACTCCCCAAAAATCTCCCCGTACTATATCCAAACTACTCATTTCCTCCATCCCAGTTCAATGTAGCCCTCATCCCTCAACCATAAAATATTTACCAACTACAAACAACCCTACCAAATAAAACCCAACATACAATAATACCGATCAATCCCCTCACGCTTCCGGATAAGGCTCCGCAGCAAGAGCCGCAGTATAAGCAAAAACTACCAACATTCCTCCCAAATAAATTAAAAATAAAACTAATGACATAAAAGATCCACCATGTCCTACCAACAAACCACATCCAACCCCTGCAGCAGTAACTAAACCTAAAGCAGCATAATAAGGAGAAGGGTTAGATGCTACACCTATTAAACCTAAAATTAAACCAATCATTATTACAAACATAAAATATATCATTATTCCTACCTGGACTTTAACCAAGACTAATAACTTGAAAAACTATCGTTGTTCATTCAACTATAAGAACTAATGACCACTAACATCCGAAAAACCCACCCACTTTTAAAAATCATAAACCAGGCCCTAGTTGACCTACCCGCTCCATCTAACATTTCATTATGATGAAATTTTGGCTCGCTTTTAGGACTATGTTTAGCCATCCAAATCCTCACAGGACTCTTCCTAGCTATACACTATACCGCAGATATTTCTATAGCCTTCTCCTCAGTAGTCCATATTTGCCGCGACGTTAACTATGGCTGACTTATTCGTAATATACATGCCAATGGAGCCTCACTATTCTTTATTTGTGTTTACCTCCATATTGCCCGAGGACTATACTACGGCTCCTACCTTTATAAAGAAACATGAAACATTGGCGTCATTCTTCTCTTCCTATTAATAGCAACAGCCTTCGTCGGCTATGTCCTGCCATGAGGACAAATATCCTTCTGAGGGGCTACAGTCATTACTAACCTCCTATCCGCATTTCCTTATATTGGAGATATACTAGTACAATGAATCTGAGGAGGTTTCTCAGTAGACAACGCCACCCTTACACGCTTCTTTGCCTTCCACTTCCTACTCCCATTCCTAATCTTAGCCCTAACAGTCATTCACCTCCTATTCCTTCATGAAACAGGCTCTAACAACCCTCTAGGTATCAACTCCGATGCAGACAAAATCCCATTCCACCCATACTTCTCTTACAAAGACCTACTTGGCTTCTTCGTTATAATTTTCTTCTTAGCTACATTAGCCCTATTCATACCTAATCTATTAGGAGACGCCGAAAACTTCATCCCAGCAAACCCACTTGTTACCCCACCCCATATCAAACCCGAATGATACTTCTTATTTGCTTACGCAATCTTACGCTCAATCCCTAACAAACTAGGAGGAGTCCTAGCCCTCCTATTCTCTATTTTTATCCTCATATTAGTCCCTCTCCTCCATACCTCCAAACAACGAAGTATCATCTTCCGACCCATAACACAAATTTTCTTCTGACTTCTTGTAGCTAATTCAATTATTTTAACTTGAATTGGAGGCCAACCAGTAGAACAACCATTCATTATAGTAGGACAAATTGCTTCAATCTCCTACTTTTCCTTATTCCTTATCATCATACCATTTACCAGCTGATGAGAAAACAAAATCCTCAGCCTAAATTAGTTTTGGTAGCTTAACTAAAAAGCGTCGACCTTGTAAGTCGAAGATCGAGGGTGTAAACCCCTCCCAAAACATATCAGGGGAAGGAGGGTCAAACTCCTGCCCTTGGCTCCCAAAGCCAAGATTCTGCCTAAACTGCCCCCTGATAGCTATTATAGCGTATAAATGCCAAATTAAAAAAATTTGGTTTTTGTACGCTAGAGTGACATATTAATGATATGGCCCACATACCTTAATATACCACATAATACCCTCATTCCATAATAGCTATAACAGATATTATACTAGTATATTACATATACTATGCTTAATACTCATTAATCGATATTCCCCTATATTATTACATACTATGCTTAATCCACATTAATCTACTGTCAGCTATTTCATTTCATTAAATTATTTAACCCTCATTAACTTATAATCAGTAATTTCATAGCATAATATTTTTCACTTAACCCTACTTTACATGGTATTATTTAATGCCGTTGGTAAGAAACCCCCATTAATCTATCAAATGAAAAAAATTGTACGGTTTGTGGTACATTACTGTTTTATCCCCTACTATTGATCAAACCTGACATTTGATTATGGTTGAGCTTCTTATAATCCTTGATCGCGTCAAGAATGCCAGTCCTCTAGTTCCCTTTAATGGCATAATTATCCTTGATCGTCTCAAGATTTATCTTCCGCCCTGGTTTTTTAGTTCGGTATGAAGCAAATCGCTATTCCCCGGAAGGGCTCATCTGGTTCATTAAGGTAGACTTGAACTATCCTCGACACTTATCTTATCATATCTCATTACTTATCATTCAGGAGATTAGATTGTCAAATTCACCATTACTGAAAGGCATCAGAAAGTATCAGGTTATGAAGGGCCAGTTTGGTTTTTTTGATTAATGCGGCAAATGAGTAGAAAAAACATTGTGATTAACCCTCTCGGAAAGAAATCTCCTATAATAGTGCGTGTACAGTGCATTTCATTATTCTAATACATTCTTCACTTTATCTGGCATAATTATTTCTATTATTAGACTCACCCCGGGTTTGGAAAAGAAAATCGAACCTTTAAAAAAAAAAAGTTTTTTTGGTAAAAACCCCCCTCCCCCTTAATATACACGGTTATCTCGAAAAACCCCTAAAACGAGGGCCGACGTATATCTTTCCATAGAGCTGTTGTGATAATTTCTCTATATATATAGTGTAACAATATGAT